TCAAAAAGGGGGGTTCCTCCTTTTATCGTTGTATGTGAAAGACATGTATTCTTCAAAATAGATCGTTCTTTTTAGTTATTATCTATACTTATTTCGTGTATGTGGATAATTTTTTTAATATACTCTTTTTAATATACATTGTTTTTTTACTTTAACATATAAATATATAATAAACATACAAATATATATAATACAAATATATTTATATATACATGTATATGTGATATATATATATCACATATACGTATGCGCGCACATCACACATCACATATATAAATGACATGAGGGAAAAAAAATGGAAGAAAATAAGGGAAAATAAAAATTGATTAAGTCCAGAGTGCTATGTCCATAATTCAAAGTAAGGAGTATCATAAGATTTCTGATAAACATAAGTTTTTTTTATTGGGTTTCAATCCAATCAATCAGTTACACAACAAGTTAGGTAATTACTCCCTTCCCAAAATGAACTAGAATACCTAGGTATTTTTTTTAATTCGAATATAGATACTATGATCCATATTTGAATAAAAAAAGTACTCTTTTTTTGGTCTAACTCTTTTTCCTTACTATATATAGTATACTATATAATATATTTATTATACTATTATAGTATAATAAATATGTTTATTAATCACAAAAAAAAATCAGAATAATTAAGAATCTCAATATTTGACTTTTTTTCATATCTTTTTTTTTTCTTTTATTATTGTTCCTTTCTAAAAGGATAAAAAAGATAAGAATTGGTGAATCGAGAACAATTTGTAATTATAAGAAAAAAGAGTTTCTTTTCTTATGGAACATACATATCAATATGCGTGGATAATACCTTTTCTTCCACTTCCAGTTACTATGTCAATAGGATTTGGACTTCTACTTATTCCGACAGCAACAAAAAATATTCGTCGCATGTGGGCTTTTCCTAGTGTTTTACTCTTAAGTATAGCTATGGTGTTTTCAGCCAATCTGTCTATTCAACAAATAAATGGAAGTTTTATCTATCAATATCTATGGTCTTGGACCATCAATAATGATTTTTCCTTAGAGTTTGGATACTTGATCGATCCACTTACTTCTATTATGTCAATACTAATTACTACTGTTGGAATCATGGTTCTTATTTATAGTGACAAGTATATGTATCACGATCAAGGATATTTGAGATTTTTTGCTTATATGAGTTTTTTTAATACTTCTATGCTGGGATTAGTTACTAGTTCAAATTTGATACAAATTTATATTTTTTGGGAACTTGTGGGAATGTGTTCTTATTTATTAATAGGGTTTTGGTTCACACGACCAATTGCAGCAAGTGCTTGTCAAAAAGCTTTTGTAACTAATCGTGTAGGGGATTTTGGTTTATTGTTAGGAATCTTAGGTTTTTATTGGATAACAGGTAGTTTAGAATTTCGGTATTTGCTCGAAATAACTAATAACTTAATCCAAAATAATGGGGTCAATTCTTTATTTGCTACCTTGTGTGCTTCTTTATTATTCGTCGGTGCAGTTGCTAAATCCGCACAATTCCCCCTTCACGTATGGTTACCTGATGCTATGGAAGGACCCACTCCTATTTCGGCTCTTATACACGCTGCTACTATGGTAGCAGCAGGAATTTTTCTTGTAGCTCGGCTTCTTCCTCTTTTCATAGTCATACCTTATATAATGAATTTCATTTCTTTAATAGGTGTAATAACACTATTATTAGGGGCTACTTTGGCCCTTGCTCAAAGAGACATTAAAAAAAGCTTAGCCTATTCCACAATGTCTCAATTGGGTTATATTATGTTAGCTCTAGGTATAGGTTCTTATCGAGCTGCTTTATTCCATTTGATCACTCATGCCTATTCAAAAGCTTTATTGTTTTTGGGATCCGGATCTATTATTCATTCAATGGAACCTATTGTTGGATATTCACCAGATAAAAGTCAGAATATGGTTCTTATGGGTGGTTTAACAAGATATGTTCCAATTACAAGAACTACTTTTTTATTGGGTACACTTTCTCTTTGTGGTATTCCACCTCTTGCTTGTTTTTGGTCCAAAGATGACATTCTTAATGATAGTTGGTTGTATTCACCAATTTTCGCAGTAATAGCTTATTTCACAGCAGGATTAACCGCATTTTATATGTTTCGGGTATATTTACTTACCTTTGATGGGTATTTCCGCGTTCATTTTCAAAATTACAGTAGCACAAAAAATGGTTCCTTCTATTCCATATCTCTATGGGGAAAAGGAATTCCAAGAGGAGTCAATCCAAATTTACTTTTATCAACAATGAATAAAAAGGTTTCTTTTTTTGCAAAAGAAAGATCAAAAATTGATAATAATGTAAGAAATAGGATACGATACTTTAGTACTTACTTTGGAAATAAATACACTTCCATGTATCCTCACGAATCGGACAATACTATGCTATTTCCTCTTCTTGTATTAGTACTATTTACTTTGTTGGTTGGATCAATAGGAATTTCTTTTGATCAAGGAGTAATAGATTTTGATATATTATCGAAGTGGTTAACCCCATCAACAAATCTTTTACATTCAAGTTCTAATTATTCTGTAAATTTGAATGAATTTTTTACAAATGCAATTTTTTCGGTAAGTATAGCAATTTTCGGACTATTCATAGCATATATTTTATATGGATCCGCTTATTCATTTTTCCAGAAT